ATTCCTGACTGAGTTACTATACGGATAAACTAGATATATGTACATATATTCTATACATAAGTATATGCAATAGACTCATAGCGGGTTGTGGACTATTCCGTTTTTCTTTACCTAGTATAGTTAAAAAGAAAAGGTTTATTGATATCAATGCAATAAATTGTTTCAATTTCACAATGGCCCTAATTACTTTTATTGAATTTCCCCCATCTGAACCTCATTCACTTGATACATGTACTTCCCAATTCGATTTAGGCATCGATCCAAGATCTTTCATCGAATCATATGATCAAGAGATTCTACTTGTCTCCTGAACTAAATTTATTAGGTAAAAATTTGTAGATTATTTTTTTATTCCGGATTTCCATTTCTCTTTTTTTTTTTCTAGTTTAGTGGGGAGATATAGATAGGTATATATCATCTTAACAAAGGTAAATCAATGAATGAAGAGTGGAAGAAATGAAGTTAAAACCTTTTCTAATTACTCCATGCGAGTATCTTAGACTTCATATTCTTTTGTTTTTTATTTAGAGATTCTTTTCTTTTTATAGATAATATCTAATCTAATAAAAAGAATTTCACTTTCTATATTTCTAGAATCAATTCGCAATTTTTCTAATTTATATAGAATCAATCTATATAGAGAAATATAGAATGTCGATTTGAATGAAGGATTCATGACTAGAAAGGAAATTCTATGGAATCATGAACGACAGAAAGATCCGTCAGATCTAGTCATATTATTCCATTATATTGACAATTTCGAAAAACTAGTCATATTATGAACATAGTATGGGTCGGTCAGGAAAACATGCCCCCATCGTCTAGTGGTTCAGGACATCTCTCTTTCAAGGAGGCAGCGGGGATTCGACTTCCCCTGGGGGTAGGGTACTATGAAAGGAGGTTGATCATGGATTCTAAATAACCTTAGAAGTGATTGTTCCTGGGTCGATGCCCGAGCGGTTAATGGGGACGGACTGTAAATTCGTTGGCAATATGTCTACGCTGGTTCAAATCCAGCTCGGCCCAAAAATGCGCTGATCCACCATGAATGGATAGAACCCATTTGTTTTCTAGAAATAACGAATTCGCAGGAAAAAAAGAAAACTTTCTAATATATCCCTACTTACATTTTTTTATTTTCTCTTTTTTCTTTGAAAAAATGGATTCTCAATCGATTTGAGAATAACAACATGGATTACTAGTAATCCGTGTTGTTTTCACTAAGCATTCGCGGAACTATCAATATATCCGCGAATCTCTGTTACAACGCAGTAATTCAAAATAGATGGGCTTTGAATGAAATAAAAATAATATGGATATACTTTTTAGGGGGATTGTAGTTCAATTGGTAAGAGCACCGCCCTGTCAAGGCGGAAGCTGCGGGTTCGAGCCCCGTCAGTCCCGACGTATCCAATATATACTCAATCCACCCCTTCTTTATTCGGAGAAAAGGGTACGGGGAACATAATTTCATTCCCCCAAAAAGTGATCTTTAGTTATTTTTTAGCATTTATCATCAAAAAAATCCGTTCTATTTCAAATAGTAACAATTGGTGGGAGAGAGCCATATGTGAATTAGTACAATTATTGGGGGCAGCATATTCAGAATTCCAGTAGAGTATCTACTGTATTTTTTTGATTGCTCCTCATCCTTGTAATGTATAAGGATACTATATGTTTCTTTTTTTACTAAGAGCATTTTTTGTACTAACATTATAAAATAAATTAAACATAGTTACCCTGATAGAACCCATTCAGGTTAAACCTATTTTTTGGTTCCAATTGTGTGGAATCTTAATTACTAAAAAGAATCTCTTCCCACCGAGCAAGGGAATGAATCTTTTTTTTCCTTCGGGTCCAAAGAAACAACCAAAAAAATAGTGAATTGTATGGAATATTAGATCTTTTATACCAAGATTAACCTTTCTCACACTTCTTTGGTTGTCAAGAAAACTAGATTATTAACATTCAAAAAGGAATTTAGAGCTTAACTCCGCCCTTTTTTCATTTCACGTCGATGGGTTGGTAACCAAAAAAGTGGGCAAATGGGCACAAAATGCTTGATCGGATAATTGGTGATATATTATGGTATATTATGGTATATTTATGGTATATAAAATAAAGTCAAGAAGAGAAAACGGATAAGAAATAAAAAATTATTGATTGGATCATTAATCCAAATTTTTATTCAGTATGGATAAAGGACCCTTCTATGTTATATTATTCAATTCTTGACGATTAATCCATGTGATAGCTCAGATATTCTTATTCATGATATTGATCTGATTCAATATCATCGCGATGTAATTCATCTCATTGAATTGAATTTACCGGCGAAAGAGTGATTCCTCATCTCTAGGGGATTAAATCCCGAGTTATTGCGAAGTAAAAAAAACGAAATAATGATATTATGGAAGTAAATATTCTTGCATTTATTGCTACTGCACTGTTCATTCTAGTTCCTACTGCCTTTTTACTTATCATATATGTAAAAACCATAAGTCAAAATCAAAATAATTAATTTGAATGAAACTTGGCTTCTTAGTTCTTATTAATGATTGAATAAATAAAAAATGCAAAAAAGAAAAGCTTTGCCTTTTGATTCTTAATGAAATGAGCGAATGACAATCAGCAGTATTCTATGAGATCTGATAGTATGGTAGAAAGAAATATATTTATCTTTCTACCATACTAGTTACTTTTTTAGTCTTAGTGAAGTATAGAAAGTCGGATTCTATCGATTAATATAGATCAATCAAAATATTGATTGATCTTCTCAAAATATTGATTGATCTTCATATATCATATATGTGATATGAATTAGGTATATGTAATCTTAATATTACCCTATTCTAATTCTTTGTTTCATCCATTTGATTTGTATTGATTCCAATCAAGCTCAAAAAAGCAAAAGACAACTCCCCTCTTAGTCTTACCATGCTAATTCCAAAGTTTCTTAGGTTTTTGTTAGTTCAAACATGAACTATGAATCCTGACATACATCGAAAGACTAAAATACATGAAGTAAAAATAAAAAGCAATATGGGTATATATAAAACCTAGTTGTTTTTTGACATTATGAAGAAGTAATTGATTACACCACTGACCAATAATTCAAGGAGTTCTATGGGAACGGAACTTATTCAGATTTCAAAAAGGAGTTGTAAAAATGCTTGAACATCGAAAGTGCGTATCTATGTCATTTCAAAAAAGTACTACTTTATCTTTGAAAACGAAAGGAAACAAATAAAAGAAATAAAAGGGAATCCCCTCTTACTTATTGTCGATATATGTGGTCAAATTTGGTTGGTTTATCCGTTTAGGAATAATTAGGTTGGAATTTCTTTCTGTCTCCCCTTTACTTTCGGAATACGAGCAGGAGAATTGTTGAAATATCTGTTTGATTGAAAAAAGGGTATTATTCATATAGTACATTACTATAACCAGACCAGAATACAATATCAAACCAGAATACAATGGAACTTTGAATTAAATAAAAAAAAAAATGTAATAATTTAAAGCGCTTTACAGAGCTATCTAGAAAACAATTGATAAAGTTTGATTCATCAACTTAATTAGTAGTACTTAGAGTCCACTTCGTCCCCACACTACGAGTGAAAGGGAAAATGTAAAGACTACCATTAAAGCAGCCCAAGCAAGACTTACTATATCCATGTGAATGATGTCCCCTCTCTCGATAAATATGAAGGAATTAGTCCATTATTGTTCACTAATAATAGTGGATCAATAGTGAACAGTCAAAAAGGATTCTGACCCAAGACTATTCATAAATCAATACACTAAATACACTTCAAACAAGTTTTTATATGATTTTTATAGTAGAAATGGGAACCATTAAGCCTACACAAAATATGCCTTGCCATTCTTGGAAGTAGTACGGGAATGTTATTAATTGAACACATAGAAATGAAAATCGATTGTTTCGTTTGTTGATCTTGATAAGTAAAAGACATAAACAATGTGGAATGAAGATAAATCATTCATCCCTGTCTTTCCTAATTTGATTTAATTTTGACTATACTCCCGATTGTCACTCTTGAACCAATCAGGGGATAGCCTATTTCATTCTTGGCTCGAGGTTAGTGCAAAAAGAAAGACTTTTTGCACTTTTTTCTAAAAAAGCCAATTACCCATTCAATCTAATATTGATTGAATGCCTGCGCATTTATAGACTTTCATGAGTCTGTATCCAAAGTATTTTCCTGCTCTTTTCACACCCACTAATTCACTTGCCTATCCGGCTTAGTTCAATTTAAGCTAAGATCGAGAAGATCCAGTCAGTAGCCACTCACTACATTGTAGTGGAAGGACTTCAAAATTCTCTTCCACTAGAATCTTGAATCTTAGACGCAAGGATTTAAATCCTTTTTAGTTTTGAGAAGCGACAGATGCTTAGAATCAAGCAAGTATCAACAGTTCTTTTGCGTCTGTGAGGGAATATAATTCATTGAGTTATATATCGGCCGAACATAATAAGGAATTTGGAGTCTTGTGTTGATCAGGCGACACCCGGATTTGAACTGGGGAAAAAGGATTTGCAGTCCCCCGCCTTACCACTCGGCCATGTCGCCAAAATGATATAAACTAGACTAACATTTTTTCCCTCTGGAAGATTACTAAACTTCATTTTTTATTTCAATAGAAAGAAGTACAATAAAAAATGAAGTTTTTTTTCACAAAACAACAACTCAGGACAAATTGAACCATTAACTATTAAATCTTAATTATTTAATTATTCTTGGATTTGAATCGCATTTTTTACTTAATAAGATAAGAAAAATAAGATAATAAAATGAAAATGGATACAGAACTAATTGATATTTATTCTTTTCCATCTTTTCAATAAAAAAAAGAGTTCTCAATTTTCATTATAACAGCAATTAGGAGTATATGTAAACCCTAGAACAAAAATTATTACAGGGGATATCGAATGAGGTATCTTATCGATAAAATTCTTAAGAAGAAATTACCCCGAAAAT